ATTTAATCAAGCAAAGCCTCAAGCTAAACTCAAAGGTTCTCTGAGTAAGAACCGTTTGATGATCACTTATTCAATGAATGGATGTAATGACTCAACAAAATCTAGAGAAACATTTGTCCTTTGTTCAAACTGAAAGAAGAAAAATCGTTTGATTTAGGAAATACCTATTTGAATTTTTTTTGAGTCCGGTTGCGAAGTCTGAATAGTAAATAGTAGGTATGAATCATAGTTCAAATATTTCTTTTCTTGATCTATTCTATATATTCCGTGCTCCAGATACTAGAATAAATATCCGACGAGGTAGAATCATCTTGATAGAGATGACAGGCCCATTTTCTGTATTATCAATAGGATCAATTATAACAAGTCACACACTCATATTCCGGAAATACCGAAACAAATAAATCTCACGGTCGAACTACCAGAATGGTCTAGAAATCCGAGTCTTTCTTAAGTAAAGTAATTTTTTTGATTGAAAAACTAGGACTTTCTAGTTCTTATGAACCTAACTCATTGAAATTCCATCCAGTAAAACGGAAGAATTATAAATTTCCAAAATAATAGATAGGAATATCGCAAATAGAGCCATTGCGACCCCCATAAGTGGTGTAGTCCCCCAGCCCGGTGCTACTTTACCATATTCCGAATTCAATGGTTTCAATAAATTCCCTACAGTAGTTCGTCTTGGCCCAGATCTAGAACTACCCTCAACGGTTTGTGTAGCCATAAAATACTATTCATTGGTTGAGATCTGTTGACTTTGTATACCATTCCGTTGTAGTTGTAAATAAACGATCTTATCGTAGATCCATTGTGATCTTGAAATTATCTAAAAATGGAAACAGCAACCCTAGTCGCCATCTCCATATCTGGTTTACTTGTAAGCTTTACTGGGTACGCCTTATATACCGCTTTTGGGCAACCCTCTCAACAACTAAGAGATCCATTCGAAGAACACGGGGACTAGTTGAAGTAATGAGTCTCCCATATTGGGAGGCTCATTACTTCAATTGAGATAATGAAAAATTATTTCATTTTTTTAGTTTTAGTCGGAACCTTAGGCGGTTCTCGAAAAAAGATAGCGAAAAAAATTATCCCTAAAGTCGAGACTAAAAGGAATGTATAAACCAATGCTTCCATAGATTCGATCGTGGTTTACAATTATAGCTTCCACACCTATTCATTTGGGATCATTTACCATATAAAGAAAAGTAAAGAGTCAAAGAATAAATGGTGATTCAAATCAAGATTTCTCCGGTACCTTATATCAAATCAAAAAAAAAAATAGAGGCGAAAGATACCAGAGCAATGTTGTATCAGACTACTTGTCTCCTTGTAGTTGGATCCCCAATTTTTTGAAATGCTCCAAATTCCACTTGAGCATCCAAATCTGGATCAATACCAGCAAAAACATCTCTGAACAAGGTTCTAGCACCATGCCAAATGTGTCCAAAAAAGAAGAGCAAAGCAAACGTAGCATGCCCAAAAGTGAACCAACCCCTTGGACTGCTACGAAAAACACCATCGGATTTCAAAGTAGCCCGATCTAATTCAAAAATTTCACCTAATTGGGCACGTCTAGCGTATTTTTTTACAGTAGCAGGATCACTATAACTAACTCCATTGAGTTCGCCACCATAGAACTCGACAGTTACACCTACTTGTTCAACACTATACTTTGATTCTGCCCTTCTAAAAGGAACATCGGCTCTCACAATTCCGTCTCCATCTACTAAAACTACCGGAAATGTTTCAAAAAAAGTAGGCATACGACGTACAAAAAGCTCGCGCCCTTCTTTATCTCTAAAGACGGGGTGTCCTAACCATCCAACAGCTATTCCATCCCCGTTGTCCATTGAGCCTGCTCTGAATAATCCCCCTTTTGCCGGATTATTACCAATGTAATCATAAAAAGCTAATTTTTCGGGAATTTTAGACCAAGCTTCCGATAAACTCAGATTTTCGGCTAGTCCGGCGCTAACTCTTCGATATATTTCTTGCTGAAAGTATCCCTGATCCCACTGATAACGAGTGGGACCAAATAATTCGATTGGGGTAGTTGCTGAACCATACCACATAGTTCCAGCAACAACGAAAGCTGCAAAAAAAACAGCAGCGATACTACTAGAAAGTACAGTTTCAATATTTCCCATACGTAATCCTTTGTATAGACGTTGAGGCGGACGGACACTAAGATGGAATAGACCTGCTAATATGCCCAATGTACCCGCTGCAATATGATGAGAGGCTATTCCTCCCGGAACAAAAGGATCAAAACCTTCCGCGCCCCACGCTGGATTTACAGATTGTACTTTTCCAGTTAGTCCATAAGGATCGGACACCCATATTCCAGGACCATACAAACCTGTTACATGAAATGCGCCAAAGCCAAAGCAAGCCACCCCTGAGAGAAATAAATGAATTCCAAAGATCTTGGGCAAATCCAAAGAAGGTTTTCCCGTACGCTCATCACAGAATATTTCTAGATCCCAATACACCCAATGCCAGATAGCTGCCAAGAAGCACAAGCCAGAAAACACAATATGTGCCCCTGCGACACCTTCATAACTCCAAATACCCGGATTCGTTATAGTTCCTCCTGAAATACTCCAACCACCCCACGAATTGGTTATTCCTAAACGAGTCATGAAGGGTATAACGAACATACCTTGTCTCCACATTGGATCAAGAACAGGGTCAGAGGGATCAAAAACCGCTAATTCGTATAGAGCCATCGAACCGGCCCAACCAGAAACTAGAGCTGTATGCATTATATGGACAGAAAGCAATCGACCGGGATCATTCAATACGACAGTATGAACACGATACCAAGGCAAACCCATGGAAATACCCCTTTATCAAAGATAAATAGACACTATGTCACCTTATTTTATCGCATTGCATTGGAAAGGACTATACTATGTACCTAAGTACCTAACCTTTTCAGTGGATTCTGTATGAGAAAGAGTTAATATTTATTCCGTTCCATTGAAAATAACGGAACAATTCTGTTCATAAGAACAAAGAGAAGCAGATCTATTCTATACCCGATAAGTACCAATACGCAATGGGAGAATTGGTACCATTTTGTGGGAACGAATGCATAGATACTTGTTTATCATTCGAACGATCGATTGCTCCGTTCGTTAAAATTTTTCTTTATTCATTCTATCTTACTCTATAAACCTTCCAATCAATCTATCTAGAAAATAGAATAAACAGAAAAAAGGATGAAGACAATAAACCCATTGTTACGTTTCCATATTAAAGTGAAGTATAGTACTTAGTTTTTTTTCTTTAATTTAATGCCCATTGGTGTTCCAAAAGTACCTTTTCGGAGTCCTGGAGAGGAAGATGCAGTTTGGGTTGACGTATAGTGCGACTTGTCAGACATATTGGGTCATATGGGATTTACCCGTTCTCTCCCCCGATCGAGATATCCTCTGTTTCGCCCAAGAAATATTGTATTGAGATTGAGTGAACCATCAATCATTTGGAGCGTGAAGTACAATTAGATCAATTTATATTGGGGATCAATATTATCAATTAGAAGAATTTATGGTTGACTTGGACTGATAAAATAAAGTCTCCAGGCTCCGTTCAGAAAATACCAAATTGGTAACAAATTGATAATATATGTACGATTACCACTTGTATCATAAACGATTCTTATACTTACTATAGGAGCGATCTCAAACTGCCAACCAATGGAGTAGTATGATGAATACATCGAATAGTTTGGAGAAGACATGAAACAAATTGAAAAAGAAGTCGTAACAAAAAAAGTGGTACTGAGATCATTTGCCCTATATGTACAAATAGAATTCGGGCAGATCTTTTCCCGGAGTAGAACAAACATGAACCTAAAAAAATGGAAAGGGCCCATTCAGGAACAATAAAATGACATCGTGATTTGAATCTCGATGAAACAATACATCAATGAGAGGTTAGTTCAATAAGTTCAGTAAATTCTTTTTTTTTATAGGTAAGGGAACAAAAACTCATCTTATGTTTTTTGAAAAATAGAAGAAGAAAGAAAACCCCCTTCATTAGAAAAACAAAAACCTGTTACAGAAAAAAAAAGAAATAGAACTGGAATCGACACATTGATTCTTTTTTTCGCAATTTTATTTTTGAACCGTATGCATCCAAAGGTGCACGTACGGTTCCTAAGGGAACCAATTTTGTCCTAATCAACCGACTTCATCGAGAAAGATTACTTTTTTTAGGCCAAGAAGTTGATAGCGAGATCTCGAATCAACTTGTTGGTCTCATGGTATATCTCAGTATAGAAGATGATACTAGGGATCTTTATTTATTTATAAACTCTCCCGGCGGATGGGTAATACCAGGAATAGCCATTTATGATACTATGCAATTTGTGCCACCCGATGTGCATACAATATGCATGGGATTAGCCGCTTCAATGGGATCTTTCATTCTGGTCGGAGGAGAAATTACCAAACGTCTAGCATTCCCTCACGCTTGGCGCCAATGAGTTTTTTTATTTGAAAAAAAAAAAAAGGAAGACTATGCCTTCGCCATATTGAATATGAATAATAAGTAATAATAGCATGGCACTTCGAGTTCGATATGAGCAAACCATTATTGTTTTTTTCATAACATGAGATTTTATGTCGAGATAGTAGTATGAAATAGAGGTCATTTCGGATTTGATCTTATGTGTCGGGGGTACATTTCAGCGTCACAAACCATTCTTTTTCACACCAGAATTCTCTTTCTGATATTTATGTTATGAAAGAAAAAGTACAAAAATGAAAAAAAAAAAAAAGATCATTTTTTTCCTTATTTGATCGTATCAGAAAGGAACTTTGGGATTGCTAAATCACAGACAAAATAAATATATAAAGCAACAGAACCATCATAGTATTTTTTTTACTCCTACGAAAGGAAGGGTGGTAAATGGATCATTCAACGATCCGGATCGGATGGATTCTATTTCTTTCTTCAATAGAATAGAAGAGAAGAAAAAGAAAAAGTAAATTCCATTGTAGAGCCGTATGCACAAAAGATGCCTGTACGGTTGTACAATTCTATTCTTTTTTCTTATATTTTTTTTATCCCTTACTTTAGCCCAATCATGCAAGATAGAAGAACCCTTCATGATGTTATATCAATATCATCAGGGTTATGATTCACCAACCTGCTAGTTCTTTTTATGAGGCACAAGCAGGCGAATTTATCCTGGAAGCGGAAGAACTACTGAAACTTCGCGAAACCCTCACAAAGGTTTATGTACAAAGAACGGGTAATCCTTTATGGGTTGTATCCGAAGACATGGAAAGAGATGTTTTTATGTCAGCAACAGAAGCCCAAGTTCATGGCATTGTTGATCTTGTAGCGGTCGAAAATGAAAATACTAGGGATTTCATGTAAATCCATTTCAAACCATAATTCGAATTTTCTGCGATTTGATATTGAATAGAAAAAAAAAATTCATGATCATCAATCATCAGGTTAAGATCGATCTAAACCAACCCATTCCATTCTAGAATTCTATATATACATACGACATGCCAACTATTAAACAACTTATTAGAAACACAAGACAGCCAATAAGAAATGTCACGAAATCTCCCGCTCTTAGAGGATGTCCTCAGCGTCGAGGAACATGCACTAGGGTGTATGTGCGACTCGTTCAGATCATGAGTTCGAACAAATGAGACAATTTTCCAGTATCAATGACCAGTACCAATGAATAGGATAGATAGAGAAGATCTATCATATACCTATATTGTGTTTGGAATTTATGGTTTACATTGGTGCAAATCCAATCACCTAGATTTGAGATGAAAAGCAATTCCCCATTGGGGGCAAATGGTTATCCATTAAGCGGAGGAAATGGTATTATAAGAAGCAAAAAGGTTATACTCCTATTCTTGAAAGAACGGACTAACAGGGTCAGCTACCTAGCCAACTTTCATAATTAAATGCCGTCACTGTATGAATAACTCTTATTGTGAAAAGAACTATTACTGTATAATTGATGGGTAGAGCCAAAGAGTGTGAACTATACAAGTTAACAATAACATTTGATAAAGTGAAAGAAGAGGCTCCGGTGTATAGAGAGGACCTCACCGTTTAAAAAAAAAGTAACCATAGAAACGATGGAACCCACTATTTTTTTTTATTTGGTATCGTTAGAATTTCTTATTTCCAGGTGAAATGCCTGGAAGGAATAAAAAATCGTGGTTGGGGAAAGTCATAGTAGCAAAAGCCATTGGAATTTTTATTTTATATATCGGAATAATCCGTTTTGTTATTAATTGACGGGGGGTAAAGGATGACTGAAAGAAGAGAAATCAATTAGTTATTCATTAAGGTTTAATTTGATTCAATGACCAGAGTTAGACGAGGATATACAGCTCGGAAACGTCGAACAAAAATTCGTTTATTTGCATCAACCTTTATTGGGGCTCATTCAAGACTTACTCGAACGACTACTCAACAGAAAATGAGAGCTTTGGTTTCCTCTCATCGAGATAGAGGCAGGCAAAAGAGGGATTTTCGTAGTTTGTGGATCACTCGAATAAATGCAGTAATTCGTGAGAATAAGGTATTCTATAATTATAGTAGATTAATACCAAATCTGTACAAGAAGCAATTGCTTCTTAATCGTAAAATACTTGCGCAAATATCTATATCAAATAAGAATTGTCTTTACATGATTTCCAATCAGATTATCAAATAAAGGATATGATATTATAAAATATAATACAGAAATGATTGAAATTGAAACAGAATTCCCCGGAGAATGAACTCCGGGAAGATAGAATAAAAAAAATTAAGTAAGATAAGTAGTAGGAATGAACGAACATGTTTCAATAAAAAAAATATTTCTTCTTCCCCCATTTTTTATTTCTTATAACACAAGAAATAAATCGGGATTCTAGGCCTTTTGAACAAAACATCAATCTGAGCTTGAGTTCCGATTGGAGTTTTGAGTCAATTGAGGAGTATGTTTATTTATTTCTGGTTCTAGGACCAGTAGTTCTGGGGATCGACTCGGCTCTCTCAAATTGTTTCTCATTATTAAGAAAAGGTAACAAAGATAAAATACGAGCTTGTTTTATAGCAATAGTAATTAATCGTTGTTGTTTCAAGGTCAATTTATTCACCCGTCTAGATAATATTTTTCCTTGTTCACTAATAAATCGACTAATTAAACTCATGTTTCTATAATCGATTTGATCCCCCGATCCAATTGGGGACAAACGCCTACGAAAGGATCGCTTGTATTTACGAAAAGGTTGCTTGGATTTATCCATGGTTTATTCCTTATCTCTAAAATTCTATTTCTTTATTCATTTCAGATCTGACCGAAATAGGCTTTGATTCGCATCATTTATATTATACAACTCATATATAATACATATCATATGTATGTATATATATATGAAAATGAAATCGGGTTTGATTTGTATTGTATATATTATGTATATTATATATGTTATATTTATGTTAAGTTAAATATGTTAACTTAAATATGTTAAGTTCTTCCTCTTCCTTGGAAAGATCGCGCACACGTTCCGTTCCATCTATTTCTTTATTTCCCCATGAATCGTATGCTTGTGACAATAGCGACAAAATTTTCTCAATTCTAATCGACTGGATGTATTGTGTCGATTCTTTTGAGTAATATATCTAGAAATACCCGGCGATTCTTTATTGACACCATTTCGGACACAACTGGTACATTCCAAAATAACTCTGACTCTGACATCTTTACCCTTGGCCATGAACCCCCTTTTGATTTTGGATCGACTTAACTTCTTCTATTTTCGACCCGAACTGAAGAAGAATAAAAGAACAAAAAAATCAATAAGAAAATCAATAGAAGTTACTAACTTGAAATTCCATTTTCATTTCTAAAGATTTCGTTGTGTTGTATGTGTTGTAATTATATAATTACAATTAATATTAATAGAGTAATAGTAATAATTAATAAAGTAATAGTAATAATTAATAAAGTAATAATTAATAATAAAGTAATAATTAAGTAATACAATTTCTTTCTAACTATCAATTATTCCTATCTTAAATCCCAATATTTCGTTTAAGTATCTTCTTTCTATGCTATGATTTCGTGGATTCTGCCCTAGATCTGGATACACATTTCCATTTCTGTTTCCCAAAATTCGATCTTAGATTCACCAGATTTTTGTCGAGGTTCAATACACTTTTCCTTTTTTCTTTCCTTCCTATCCTCCTCCTATCCTAAAGAACTGAAAAAAAAAGGAAGGGGCGAAATTTTAGTCACGTCACGTAGAATTGTATCCCTAATTTTCTTCATTTCTTCGCATATTAATAACTAGAATGAAAAAAAAGGGAATGACAAGGCATCTGGGAATAAACGATTAATTTCTATCAATAGACCTGCTAAAGACCCAAACCATAGAGTAGTTAGCACAGGTGCCACGGAGAGATATGTTTTTATATCTCGCATTGAAAATCCTCCTTCTTTATTGTAATACATATATGTATGGTCAGATGTTGTAGTTCAAGATCATTTGTATTTTTTTTTTTTACTTTACGCGGAATTCCTAACTAAAATAGATATGTACAATGAACCGATAGATGAGATTTTCCTGTCCCTAAAAAAGAAAGAAAAAGATGACCCCTTCTTCCTGAGCATTTCCGATAAGATAAATTTTTATTCTTTTTTTTATACGATACGCCGATAAGATAAATTTTCATTTTTTTTATACGTTAGGTTTCAGATGTATAAAATTATTTTATTATATGAAACCAAAAAGAAGAAATGACAAGAAAATTGTATATAGATAGAGGGGAAAATAACAATGTGGAAAACAAGACAGGGATTTTGTACAATGACACTGTACAAGAACTTTAAAAAGGGATGTAGCGCAGCTTGGTAGCGCGTTTGTTTTGGGTACAAAATGTCACGGGTTCAAATCCTGTCATCCCTACCTATTACTTCTCTTATGGGTAGTAACGAGGGATTAATTAAGATCGATTGAAATTGGACATAATCTTTCATTTTTGCATGCTATACGTATGCAAGATATGTTTGGGGGTAAAAAAACCTTTTCTTTACACTACAGTCGTATCTCCTGTAATAAGAAAGCGCTCTTAGTTCAGTTCGGTAGAACGCGGGTCTCCAAAACCCGATGTCGTAGGTTCAAATCCTGCAGAGCGTGATTCCGTTTATGTTATGTCGAATCACAATAAAAAAAAGTTTAATTGAAACTTGAATTTGACCTCCCGCAGGGAGGAGGTCAATCAAAAAAAAGAAATGTTACTCAATCAAAGGTCCAACTGATCACCACGTCTGTATTGTAAATATGCAGTTACGAATAATCCTGCCAAAGTAATAGGAATTAGACCTAAGACGATTCCAAATAGAAAAACTTCAATCATTTCGGTTTTTTGAGGGGATAAAAAGATGGGTAAGATCTATCCCTAAATATTAATCTGAATTATCCGTGAATCTCAATAACCAAGAATTGGCAATTGATGTGGAAAGGAACCTGGAACACCTGGAATCTCAGAGAAATATTCATTTTTATGAATTGTTCATTCAATTCATTTCAAATAAGTCGTATCTTATTCAAACCAATCAATAGAGCTGGGGTTATAGTTAAAGCAGCCAGTAGAAAACCGAAATAACTAGTTATAGTAGGCATGAAAGAGCTAAATTAGATATGTTCTTTTGTTACATATGTTGATAAAACACTTACCTAAGTTTCCATTTTTCCCAGATATAACAGTAACGGTAAGAAAAAACCAATTGACAGGATTAGTTTAGTTCAATTGAAAGTTCTTGATTCATCAGCTATGACATCGATCGGTCCTGTGATTCCGAATCGACAGATTCATTGTGCAATTCGTGAGTTGAGTAAAGTAATAGTAATAAGAACTGTGTCGTGTAACTTCATCCAAAATTACTTAAATATAATTTATTTAAGTAATTTTGGAATAAAATAAAAAAATTGGATTTGAAAAGAACTTAAATTTT